TGAGCAAGAGCCAAAGTAGCTCCTAATAATACTGTTATTACACCTATTAAGGAAATAAGATTCATTATGTAAGGTATGACTATGAAAAGAGGAAGAAGACGAGCTACAAGAAAAATTCCTGCTGCTACCATAGTAGCAGCATGTATAAGAGCCGAAATGGGAGTGGGTCCTTCCATAGCATCAGGTAACCATATGTGAAGGGGAAATTGTGCAGATTTAGCAACTGCGCCGAGGAATAAAAAAGAAGCACAAAGAGTAATAAATAAAGAATTTACTCCATTATTATGAATTAATTTAGTAACTATTTCGAACAAATCTCGAAATTCTAAACTGCCCGTTATCCAATAAAATCCTAAAATTCCTAATAATAAACCAAAATCCCCTATACGATTGGTTACAAAAGCTTTTTGACAAGCACTTGCTGCAATTGGTCGTGTGAACCAAAAACCTATTAATAAATAGGAACACATTCCTACAAGTTCCCAAAAAATATAAATTTGTATTAAATTAGAACTAGTAACTAATCCCAACATAGAAGTATTGAAAAAACTCATATAAGCAAAAAATCTCAAATATCCTCGATCATGAGACATATAATTATCACTATAAATAAGAACCATGATTCCAACAGTAGTAATTAATATTGGCATAATAGAAGTAAGCGGATCAATCAAGTGTCCGAACTCTAAAGAAAAATCATTATTGACAGTCCAAGACCATAGATATTGATAGATAAAATTTCCGTTTATTTGCTGAATAGAAAGATTAACAGAAAATACCATAGCTATAGTTAGCATCAAAACACTCGGGAAAGCCCACATACGTCGAATATTTTTTGTTGCTGCAGGAATAAGTAGAAGTCCAAATCCTATTAACATAGTAATAGGAAATGGAAGAAAGGATATTATCCATGCATATTTATATGTATGTTCCATAAAAAACACAAATTTTCGTTTTTTTCTTATAATTGTTTCCGATTCACCAATTTTTATTGCTTTTGAAGAAAACAATAAAAAAATGAAAAAAAAAAGATATGAAACCTTAAATATTCTTATTTTACATTTTTCTTACTTTTTTCAGATATTTCAAAAATTTGAAAAAGTTATAAATTGTTGCTTAAATGCTTTGTCCAAATAGCTCGATATAGAGTCATTTTTTAGTTATTAATTTTTTAACTAAAATATTCATTTTTGAAGTAGAAAAATATTTTTTTATAAAAAAAGAGAAGGAGAATATTATATTAAAAAAAATTTTGCCACTAGACTAGAATTGTATTCTAGTAATATATAACCATATCATATACTATAGTAAGCAAAGAAAAAGTAAGAAAAGTAAGCAAAAATAACTATACCAATATCAGTAGAATATGGATATGGATATATAGTTTGCATCAATAAATCAACTAATTCTTCTAGTAATTTTTAAAAAATTACCTAATTTCTATTTTTTATGAAATTGATTGATTGGATTGAAATCCAATAAGATAAGAAAATATCAGAAATCTTATAAAAATCCTTACTTCTTATATTCTATTCTAGAACTGCATAAAAAAAAAACGTAAAATGAAAGTTCCTTTTCTTAGCTAACGGAATGTCTTGTTTAACATATTAACTACTAGAAAATTCCTTTTAAAATTTTTCTTTCTTTTCTTCTATTTTTTACTAGTTTATTATATATGTAACACACATGTATATATAAACAATATATTTGTATAAAAAAAAAAAAAGATTATCGACAAAATTAAATATAATATAAAAAATGTCTAAAACTAAAAAAAAAAAACAATCCATATTGATCAATACATGTCTTTCACATACAACAATAAAAAGGAAGAACTCTTTTTTTTATGGCAGTTCCAAAAAAACGTACTTCTATATCAAAAAAACGTATTCGTAGAAATATTTGGAAGAAAAAGGGAAATTTAGTTGCACTAAAAGCCTTTTCTTTAGCAAAGTCAGTTTCTACGGGAAATTCAAAAAGTTTTTTTGTTCGGCAAACAAATAAGAAAATCTTGGAATAATTTGAATTCCGTGATTTAAAGAACTTTTCTATATATAGAATATGCAAATTTTTCATTAACTTATGTATTTATTTACCTCCTCAAGATTAGTTAGAACTAGCAGACAGATAAGTTAATATTCGACATAAAATAGCTGCTAGTTTGGTTCTAAGTATTATTTTATTTCTTTTCCTAATGGAAAAGAAATAAAATGTAATTATAATGAATATTAAAACTGTTTTATTATATGTCTATCTCAAGATCAAATGAAATTTGTTTTGTTTACTAAGTATTATTCTATATTTAAATTATGTACATAACAAACAACAAATATTAATACACTAATACACTAAATACATTAAAAAGTAGACTAAAAACAAGATTTTTAGAAAACGAGTCTTTTAATTTCTAATTTCGTTTATTAAATTTAGTAATTATATCTTGATATGTATAAAATCATCCTATTTATTTAATTTATATTTATTTTTTGATAAAAAAGATCTTTCTAAGTTTTCTAAGTGTTATTAAAAATGAAAAGAATACTTTAGTTTAAACAAAAGAGTTTAAAAGAACCCTTATTCATCCATTTCCTAAAGGATAACTATATCGGATTTTAGAATCTACATCTAGACGATTCAACATGAATTGACTATTATTATTTCAAGTAAGCCGCTATGGTGAAATTGGTAGACACGCTGCTCTTAGGAAGCAGTGCTAGAGCATCTCGGTTCGAGTCCGAGTAGCGGCATACTCTAAAAGAGATAGAATGGATCTTATAATGTATTTAATTCCCTATTTCAATTCTGTAATGAGACCCTTTTTATGTATGATATTTGCTACTTTAGAACATATATTAACTCATCTCTCTTTTTCGATCGTTTCAATTGTGATTGCGATTCATTTGATGATTCTATCAGTTCACGAAATCATCGGATTACGCCATTCGTCGGAAAAAGGAATGTTAGCTACTTTTTTTTCTCTAACAGGATTATTAGTTATTCGTTGGATTTCTTCGAGACATTTTCCATTAAGTAATTTATACGAGTCATTGATCTTCCTTTCCTGGAGTTTTTCCATTATTCATATGGTTTCCAAGCTATGGAATCATAAAAATGATTTAAGCACAATAACCGCGCCAAGTGCCATTTTTACTCAAGGTTTCGCTACATCTGGTCTTTCAAGTAAAATGCATCAATCAGCAATATTAGTACCTGCTCTACAATCTCAGTGGTTAATGATGCATGTAAGTATGATGTTATTGAGCTATGCGGCTCTTTTATGTGGTTCGTTATTATCAGTCGCTTTTTTAGTCATTACATTTCGAAAAAACATCGATATTTTTTTTAGAAGCAAAAATTTATTAATATTAATTAAGTCATTTTTCTTTGGGAAGATTGAATACTTGAACGAAAAAAGAAGTGTTGTTAAAAGCACTTCTTTTCTTTCATTTCCAAATTATTATAAATATCAATTAATTCAGCGTTTGGATTATTGGAGTTATCGTGTTATTAGTTTAGGGTTTATCTTTTTAACCATAGGTATTCTTTCTGGAGCAGTATGGGCTAACGAAGCATGGGGGTCTTATTGGAATTGGGACCCCAAGGAAACTTGGGCATTTATTACTTGGACCATATTCGCGATTTATTCACATACTAGAACAAATCAAAGTTTGCACGGTACGAATTCGGCACTTGTAGCTTCTATAGGATTTCTTATAATTTGGATATGCTATTTTGGGATCAATCTATTAGGAATAGGTCTACATAGTTATGGTTCATTCACATAAAATCTAATTAAATTGTAGAAATTCCATGCGGAATAAGTAAGACATATATAACGAAAATTTGTGTGAGTTTTTAAGAACTGTTTGAATCTTAATTCAAACAGTTCTTAAAAACTTGGGATACATCTTTCTAATTCACTTTATTATTTTTTTTTCGTTGTACAGCGAATAGTTTCAAAAATATTATAATTTTCAATTATAAGACTTTCTATCTCATTAAGAAAAAAAAACTATCTATGAAAATAATTAGATAGGATAGCTTGTATCTTGTCAACTGATAAAGAAAGAACGAAATCGGGATAAATACCAATTCCTATTACGGGTAAAAGGATACAGATTGAAACAAATAGTTCTCGTGGTCCAGAATCCACGAGATTTGAGTTTAGAACATTGAAAAAATTGTATCCATAGAACATTTGCCGTAACATAGATAACAAATAAATAGGAGTTAATATCATTCCAATTGCCATTACAAGGGTAATTAATATTTTTGGCATTAAAAGATATTTTGGACTGGTAATTAGTCCAAAAAATACTACTAATTCCGCAACAAAACCACTCATTCCCGGCAATGCAAGAGAAGCCATCGAGAAACTACTAAACATGGTAAATATTTTTGGCATTGGAATAGATATTCCCCCCATTTCGTCGAGATAAACAAGACGTATTCTATCACAACTCATTCCTACCAAGAAAAAAAGTGCAGCGCCAATAAATCCATGAGAGAGTATTTGTAAAATGGCTCCGTTGAGTCCCATGTCGGTTATAGAACTAATTCCTATAATTGTGAAACCCATGTGTGATACAGAAGAATAGGCTATTCTTTTTTTTTGATTGCGTTGACCAAGCGAGGTTGAAGCTGCATAAACTATTTGGATTGCCCCCACTATCACTAACCAGGGAGAAAATATAGAGTGAGCATGTGGTAATAATTCCATATTGATACGAATCAATCCATATGCTCCCATTTTTAATAAGATTCCCGCTAGAAGCATACATGTACTGTAATGTGCTTCTCCATGGGTATCTGGTAACCATGTATGTAGGGGTATAATCGGTGATTTGACAGCATAAGCAATAAGGAAGCCCAAATAGAATATTATTTCTAATGTCACAGGATATGACTGATTAGCTAATCTGTCAAAATCCAATGTCGGTTCATTGGAACCATATAAACCCATACTTAGAACTCCTATTAAGAGAAAAATGGAACCCCCCGCAGTGTACAAAATAAACTTTGTAGCCGAGTACAAACGTTTCTTTCCTCCCCACATAGATAAAAGTAAGTAAACAGGAATTAATTCTAACTCCCACATGATAAAAAAAAGTAAAAGATCTCTAGAAGAAAATAATCCTATTTGACCACTGTACATTGCTAACATCAGGAAATAGAACAATCGCGAATTTCGAGTAACAGGCCAAGCTGCTAAAGTAGCTAAAGTAGTGATAAATCCTGTTAGTAAAATAGGTCCTATGGAAAGTCCGTCGATTCCCAGTCTCCAGTGAAAATTGAAAACATTTATCCATTTAGCATCCTCTTCTAATTGAATTAATGGATCGTCCAATTGGAAATGATAACAGAAGACATAGGTTGTTATAAGGAGTTCTAATAAACAAATACATATAGTATACCATCTAAATATCTTATTCCCTTTATGAGGGAGAAATAAAATTGAGGAACCCGCGAATATTGGCAAAACTACAAGTATTGTTAACCAAGGGAAATAACTCATGATAAAGACAAGATGCGTTTTGACCAAAAAGCCCGTGCTCAAGAAAATATATTCTTTTGAGCACGGGCTTTTATCGGTAAAAAGGAATCAAATGATTCAAGTGGAATTTATTATAACGTATCAATAAGATAGACCCATGCTGCGAGTTGTTTCATGCCATAAATAAACACGGACACTCAAAAAATCTGTTGGACAGGCAGATTCACATCTTTTACAACCTACACAGTCTTCCGTTCTTGGCGCGGAAGCAATTTGCTTAGCTTTACATCCGTCCCAAGGTATCATTTCCAATACATCTGTGGGGCAGGCTCGTACACATTGAGTGCACCCTATACATGTATCATAAATTTTTACTGAATGTGACATTGGGTCTATAAATTCCAGTTTTGAACATAAAAAATTTTCGATCTGGTTCTGGTAAAGTAAAAAAAAAAATAATAATAATAAATTTATAATTATATAATTTATTATATATTTATATTTTCTTTATATATAGAAACCAGATGAATCAATGATTTATCAAAAAAAATCTTAAGAATCAAAATTTTTATAAATCTGTTCATCAGAAGGGACCAAGAGACTTTGATTTATCTTTCAACAACCATGATCATATGAGTCGCATGAATCACACGTGCAACTTCACGTTGACTAATGGATCGTCAATATTTCAATCTAAATATATATTGAAATATTACTATACATATTAGTATTATTTGTAAATAAATATGTAAAAGACACTGAAATGATATTTTATAGAAAGTTTTTTCTACAATTTCTATATATATATATATTCTTATATGTATTTATATTATAGTTATGGTTAATTTTTCAACAAACTTGATTGATTAATACGAGTTGATTTTCTGTTACGATAGATCGACGAAACAATAGCTAGCCCAATAGCAGCTTCCGCCGCTGCAATCGCTATAATAAAGATTGAGAAAATCTCGCCTTTTAATTGGCGACTATCAAATATATCAGAAAATAGTACGAGATTAATATTAACCGAATTTAGTATAAGTTCAAGACACATAAGTGCTCTAACCATGTTTCGACTTGTGATCAATCCATAGATACCGATTGCAAATAAATAGACACTCAAAAAAAGTACATGTTCGAACATCATTGACTAACTCCTGATCAACCTCGATTCGTTTCAATATGAACAAAAATTCAACCAAGTTGATTGACTAGAATCGAGCGATTACATAAAAAAGGGAATATTGATAGTAGATTAAACTAAAATTTTTTTTAATTCTAACTAAACTATTTATTATTGACGAGCCATAGTAATTGCGCCTATCAAAGAAACTAAAAGAATTATAGAAATTAGTTCAAACGGAAGATAAAAATCTGTTGATAAATGAATTCCAATTTGTTGAACGTTGTTTATAAAGTCTTGCTCTATAATCTGATTTGATCTTGTAGTCCAAATAATTCCGTACCATGACGTATCTGCGATAGTAGAAATTAGTGAAAAAAGAATACTTATACAAACCAGTGAAGTGACTCCATCTCCAATAGTCCAAAGATAGGAGTCGTTAGAATATTCTGAACCATTCACGAACATAACAGCAAATATGATTAAGACATTTATGGCTCCCACATAAATAAGAAGCTGGGCGGCAGCTACAAAAAAGGAGTTTGATGAAATATAGAATAAGGATATACAAACAAGAACCGATCCCAACGAAAAGGCGGAATAAATTGGATTAGTAAACAATACTACTCCTAGACCTCCTAATATAAGAAATGATCCCAGAAATACTACAAGTATATCATGTATTGGTCCAGGTAAATCCATTATGTATAAGAGAAAAATCAGTCAAAATGTTTCATGACCTTACTAAATAGTCCAGGAAAGAGAGGGGTGTTCCCCTTATTTTTTTTTTCTTCTATATGATGAGTTTTTAATGCAATTAAATCTTAATATGGATGGATTACTGTGGATATAGATAAAGTTATTAAATATTAAAATTATCGGCCAATCTTTTCTTTTTTCTTTTAGAAATTATAATTTTTTAATATTTTAAAATAATTAAGAAAACACATATTCACAGTTTAAATTAAAGAGTGATTCTCAATAATCAATAGTTAATAAGATAAGTTTATTAGGTTCTCATAAAAAAAAAGAAGACTTGTTTCTGTTTATCTTTATATAAAAAAATATTAGTAATCAGTAATCGTTCTTGAATCAAGGGGTTTATCTTTATCCATTTTGATTTGACTGGAATTCATAATTGTTTGAATTGTGTAATCTCCAATTACTGACATTGGTAACCGACCTAATGCAATTTGATTATAATTTAATTCGTGACGATCATAAGTTGAAAGTTCATATTCTTCAGTCATCGATAAACAGTTTGTTGGACAATACTCGACACAATTACCACAAAATATACAGACTCCAAAATCAATACTATAATTAAACAATTGTTTCTTTTTAATCTCTCTTTTAAACCTCCAATCAACAACGGGTAGATCTATGGGACATACACGAACACATACCTCACAAGCAATACATTTATCAAATTCAAAATGAATTCGACCGCGGAAACGTTCTGATGTGATCGATTTTTCATAAGGATATTGAATAGTTACAGGTAAACGATTTGTATGGGATAGGGTAATTATGAAACTTTGACCAATGTACCTTGCCGCCCGTATTGTTTGTTGACCAAAATTTATGAACCCGGTCACCATAGGGAACATATTGTAGATCTCCGTGAATAATTTGATGTTTCTTTCTCTTGTTTAAGATCAGTTATGAATGGAGAATATCGTTATCTTATTCTATTCTTTATAGGTAAATAAGTTGGGAAGAAGTTGTCAATAATAGATTACCCAGAGAAATAGGTAAAAGGAATTTCCATCCAAAATTTAAAAGTTGGTCCATTCTCAGTCTAGGTAAAGTCCATCTTGCTGTGATAGGAATGAACAAAAACAAATAAGCTTTAGCTAATGTAATAAATATACCAATTGTTATTCCAAAAACTCCTGTCATTTTATTTAATCCGAAAAATTCAGGAATAGATATATACGGAATAGAGAAATTCCACCCGCCTAAGTAAAGAACTGTTATAAATAATGAAGAAACTAATAAATTTAGGTAAGAAGCAAGGTAAAATAGAGCATATTTAATACCCGAATATTCTGTTTGATAACCTGCTACTAATTCCTCCTCTGCTTCTGGTAAATCAAAAGGTAATCTCTCACATTCTGCTAGGGAAGAAATTAGAAAAACAACAAACCCTATAGGCTGACGCCACAGATTCCACCCCCAAAAACCATATTTTGACTGTGACTCAACTATATCAACTGTACTTGAACTGTTAGATAATCATAGTCGATAATAACATTACTGTTCATATCGCTATTTCAAAACCGTACATGAGACCTCAGCTTCATACGGCTCCTCTATGGTCACAAATAAATGTAAGTACTTGTTTGGTATTATTGTAATTTTTAGATTCTAATTCTAATACCGGGAAGTCCAAAATTAGACCAACGAAATTCCGTCTGCTAGAATAAAAAAGCGCTTCCGAATTGATCTTTTCCATTAAAATTACAATTTCTCTTTATTCGGTAATAACTTAATCCTTAAATAAAATACTCGTTATATCAATAAATTAGGTTTTATCAATAACTCTAAAGAAAGAATTAGTTAGAAAGAATTGATCATTAATTCCAAATTTATGATTAAGAATTCCATGTATGTATATAGTAGATATGAATATTGAATGGGGAAAAGAAATAAGAAATAAATATCCTGTATCGTATTTTTTTATTTCATTTTTCCCATTCAATATTTTGCATTCTATTTCTTTTGCTCCTGTCCTATTCTTCTTTCTCAGAGGAGAGGAGGTACTCTGAAAAAAAAAAATAAAGGATTAATTCGTTTTTTATAGTCATTTCTTTAATCAGTGAATAGGAGCATACTCGAGATCGGAATCGTGGAGAAGTACTACTTGGTCATTTCTACCAACTTAAAGTCCTCATTATGATTCGTTTTATCCAAAGCTTTATGTAAAAAAATCCTTTTTTTTATCTTAAATTATCTCCATTACTAATCTTTTGTGTACCTTGGTGTTCCTAACTGTCCACTGATTTTTTATTGATCTCCAGTATGGTAATAAATACAAGACAGTAGTAGAAACCCCATACGGGTGATCTTTTGTACCCGCTTCAAGATATGATAATTGGTCAAAGAATCTTAACCTTGGGGTAAACAGTTTATACTGCTTATGTTTCTATTCTCGTACATAGGGAATGAGATTTAATCCTCTTACTGCAAATTTATAAGCAGTTTGCTTTTACTCATCTAACTATCTAGCTTAATTCATCAACCCTAATAATAAATAAAAAAGAAAATATCCATTGAATATAATATATTAAATTTCTTTATTCTATTTCTAGTTCTAGAAAAGAGGGAAAATAATAATGTTCTGCCGAATCACACGTAGAGATATTGATAACACACATAGAGTTAATGGTATTTCATAACTGATAGATTGAGCAGCAGCCCGTAGACCACCTGAAAAGGAATATTTATTATTCGACCCATATCCTGACATAAGAAGTCCAATAGGGGCAATACTTGAAATGGAGATCCATAAAAAAACGCCTATACTAAGATCGGCCAAAACAAGGTGATATCCAAAAGGAATTACTAAATAACTTAGTAGAACAGATATGACCGCTATAGACGGTCCCGCGCTGAACAAACGAATATCTCCTCTAGATGGGAGAAGATCTTCTTTAAAAACTAATTTGGTTCCATCTGCTATAGCTTGAAGAATTCCCAATGGACCGGCATATTCAGGCCCAATGCGTTGTTGTATTGCTGCAGATATTTCTCTTTCTAACCACACAATTACTAGTACCCCTATTGTTATTCCCAATATAAGGGTGAAAATAAGAACAAAGATCCAAATTAGTCCATAGACTTCTTTTAAAGATTCCGATCTAGAAAAAGAATTTATAGCTTGTATTTCCGCTTCTGTCATATCAATTATCATTTCAACGATCAACTTCTCCCATAATGATATCTATACTACCTAATATCGTCATGATATCTGCCAATTTCATTCTTTTAACTAGTTGAGGGAGAATTTGCAAATTGATAAAACCGGGTGGACGAATTTTCCATCTCCAAGGGAAAACACTACTATCTCCTATCAAATAAATTCCTAATTCTCCTTTTGGGGCTTCTACTCTCACATAAAGTTCTTGCTTCGACAATTCAAAATTGGGCGAAAGTTTTTTAGTAATAAATCTATATTCAAAATTATTCCATTCGGAATTTTTTGCTTTATCAAAACGTCGGACTTCTAAATTCTCATAAGGTCCTCCAGGAATTCCTTCTAGAGCCTGTTGAATAATTTTTATAGATTCCTTCATTTCACCGATTCGTACTAAATAACGAGCTAGTGAATCTCCTTCTTTTTGCCATTGGACTTCCCAATCAAATTTATTGTAACACTCATAACTATCAACTTTACGAAGATCCCATTGGATTCCAGAAGCCCGTAACATTGGTCCTGATAAACCCCAATTTATTGCCTCCTCTCCACCAATAATGCCCACTCCTTCAACGCGTTCCAAAAAAATAGGATTACGCGTAATAAGTTTTTGATATTCAACAATTCCTGTTAAAGAATAATCGCAAAAATCCAAACATTTCTCTATCCAGCCATAAGGTAAATCGGTAGCAACCCCCCCAATACGGAAATAATTATGCATCATTCGCATACCTGTAGCGGCTTCGAATAGATCATATAACAATTCCCTTTCTCTTAAAATATAGAAAAAGGGAGTCTGTGCACCGATATCTGCCATAAAAGGTCCAAGCCATAATAAATGAGAAGCTATACGACTCAGTTCTAGCATAATTATTCTAATGTAACTGGCTCTTTTAGGTACTTGAATGCTTTCTAATCGTTCTGGTGCATTTACTGTTATTGCTTCTGTGAACATAGTGGCTAAATAATCCCACCGTGTTACATAAGGCAAATATTGTATAATTGTTCGATTTTCCGCTATTTTTTCCATCCCTCTATGTAAATAACCCAATATAGGTTCACAATCAATAACATCTTCACCATCGAGAGTAACAATTAGTCGAAGAACACCATGCATTGATGGGTGGTGAGGACCCATATTCACTATCATGAGATCCTTTCTTGTAGCTGGTACAGCCATAACTTTTCTTCCTTAATTCAATTCAGTATTCCATGAATTTAGCAAAATGAAGTTGATCAAAATGCAAAATTTAATAACTAAAGAAAAAATTCAAACCAATCTTAAACTTAAAATTAACGAGTTTTTGACTCCCGAATACCCAACTGGTTAATCAATTTCTTATAACGTACTCGATTTTTCTTTGACAAATAATCCAACAGCCGTTGACGTTTTCCCAGAATTTTTCGTAGACCTCTTTGTGATAAAAAATCTTTTTTATGTAATTTTAAATGTGAAGTAAGTCTTTGTATCTTATCAGTGAAACTAAATACTTGAAATTCAACAGATCCACAGTTTTTTTCTTTTTCTTGTCGAATAGCCGAGATGAATGAATTTTTGACCATAAAAACAAAATTTTCTTTTTTTTCTTTTACGCGAATTTTACCGATCAGGAAAAATAAAAATATTTATTATACGTGTTATTTGCAGTTATTTGAATTTAGTACAAAAAAATTTCTCATTTCTTCATATAGAATTTTTTCTATCCAATATCCAAATTAAATTTTCAATTTGATTTGGATAGAAAGGAACGATCCATTTTTTTTTTCAAGATTTTCCTATTCAGGAAAGAAAATGTTTTTTCGATAAAGAAAAATAGATATAAGATATAGAGGAAATATACTATGTTATATTTATATTTATTATATACTATTAATATAATTAAAGAATTTAAAGAATTCTGAATCGTGGATACATATGTATTCTTGATATACTGAAATTACTGCCATTATTGGTATCAAACCAATAACGATTCATACAAGCTAAATCTTCTAATCGATAATTGGGCCAAAGAAAAAATTTGAATTTAATGAATTTCTTTGTATATGTATAAAGATGTTTTTCCTTGTTCAAAAATTGTCCACAGTTGTTTATGTTGTTTTGATTACAGAATATTGGATTTCTACCCATAATATTCCAATTCTGAGAATTAAAACAAATGAAAATTCTCAATTCTCTACGACGTCTGGGGGATAGAATATTTTCAGGAACAAGGAAATCATAATAATTTTTGTTATTTTTAGTCATAAGTATATTGCTGTGTTGTGCAATAGATTCATGAAATTTTTTTTTATCAACATATTCTTTTTTTATTATGTATTTTCCATCAGTTTGGCGTTTAGTCTTATCAACCAATGAAATACCTATGGTTTGATATATAATATCTTTTCCATCCCTTTTCATAGATAGACGAATTGGTTCGACAATAAATATGCCTCTTTTTACCAATTCTGTAAGAGTTAGATCTTTCTGAATCAACATTACATCTAGATGCATCTCTCCTCTTTGAATTGAAGATATAGCTATTTCCTTTGGATCTATCAGTCTAAGTAGAAGACAATATACCTTTATATTATTGATCATTCTTTGATTCAAGAGATCATCCCATCTTAATTGAAAAAGAAAATATTTTTTCAAGAAGAAATTGAGTTCTGCTTCTTTCTTGCTCTTAGATTGTTTTTTTTTTCTACTTTTTTTAATGTTTGTTCTTGTATAATCTGTCTCAACATCTTTTTCATTTTGTTTTTGTAAATCTAATACAAGATTTCCTTGACCTTGTTGTTCATTTTTTTTTTTTACATTGATCTTTTTACTTTTACTAATATTTTCATAGAAATGAAAATTAAAAATAAGTAATTTGGTAGGTATGATCCACGGTTTTATTTTATACGCATTAAAAAGTAGTAATAATTCTGGGAAAAACCAAGGTTCTAGATTTGATATGCTACGATAGAATTTTTCTTGATTCATTCCCATCCAATCAAAAAAGGATTTTTTTTTTAATTTTTGATAATTTAGATTTTTCGTATTTTTATGAATCTTGGTGTTGATAGGCGTATTGGCCCGGGTCTCAATATCAATATTATTTCTAATACAGAAATCGGGAATTTTAGAATTTAAAAATAGTCTATCCATATTTTTGTCCGTATCAATGAGAAATCTTTTTTCTAGATAATTATTAATAACTATCCTTATCAATCCATAAAAGGGTTCGGGTTTTAGTGTATTGAAATTAGATGAAATTTTTTTGTTTTCCACTTCTTGTAATTGTAACGTTGATTCATAAATATATGAGTTTTTATTATCCTCAAAATTTATATATTTATATGATAAAATATCATATCCGAAATGTTTTTTCAATTTGTCTTTTTGACTCATCAATGAATTTACTGCATAGTAATTTTCTTTCATGTAATGAATTAATTGGTCTTTTTCTTTTTTATATAAATCCGATTTCGTTGAGTCTTTTTTTTGAATTATACGACATTGGTTGGCCCTATTTTGCCATTTTTTTGGTACTAAATAAGACCACTTAGTCTGAGATAAATTATATTGATAATGACCCCTTAACCACATTTTCCATTTATTCATTCTATACTTATGTATTTTCTTATGCTTTGGTTTGGAACCAAATATTCCTTGTGTTGTACAATAATTCTTTATTATATCTGTAAGAAAAGGATAGGTGTTATGATATTGAAGTACAGATTTCAAAGCATATTTATTAAGTAATTGATTTTGCGAGAATTTGTAAAATATATATGCTTGAGACAAAGAAGATAAGTCCCAATAAATATTAGAATTTTTGTTGCTACTACTAAAATTAGTTTTATAAAAAATATTATAAAACGACTTTTTTATAGTCGAAATAAAGTTCATTATTTTTTGATTTGTCTTTTCAATTCCTTCTTGATTTGTTTTATCATTATAAATGTATTTAGTTAAAATTTTGTCTGTTGATTTAAAACTTGGAATCTTAATGATACATAGTAATAGATTTATGTATATTTTTTCAATGAAAGATTTTATAAAATAATGCGATTTACGTATTAATTGGATATTTTTTCTTTTAAATATTTGCCAAATATCCTTCTGTAATTCCGCTCTTTTATCATCATAAGTTAGAACTATTTTTTTATTGTCTTTTGTGATTCCTTTTATTTGACTCCTAATTGTGATTGTCTTATTAGCAAGATCTTTCATTTTTGTTTCGATGAGTGAATAATTTTCATTTCCGCAATTCAGGAATTGAATTGCAATCGTCGATTCGCGACGAATCTTATTATTTATATTAGAATCTCTTCCATTTTTATTTTTAGTCGGTTCATATATTTTAACCCTACTCGATTTTAATATGGGTTTTACTTTTTCAAGTTCTTTCATTATTAGGTCCATAAATAGAATTATTTTGATGACCCATCTTGTTTTTTTTTTTGAAACTTTTAGAACCCCATTTCCTCTTTCTTTGAAAACTCTTATAACTTCTAAAAGTTTCTTTTTCGCTTTTATCGTTTTTTTTTCGAGTTCTTTAAAAATGGGTTCAAAGAAAGAAGGTCGTTTTCGGGGAGACCCAAAAGGTAGCTCTGCTTCTCTTCCCCAAACTGTTAAAAAACAAAAGTTATCTTTTTTCTCTTTTTTTTGCCTTTGCTGATCTCCATAATTAAATCGTACCTTAGATCTTTGCCAAGGTTTCAGACAAAAAGGAAATAGAATCTTTATTTGAATACCATCTCTTAACCAATTTTGGGGAAATTCCGTTTCTGATAATTGAACACCATTATAAGTACATTTAACATGCATTTCCCCATTCCATTCCTTCCAATCCTCGTACCATTCGGGGAATTGAAACAATAACATACGACTAATATTTTTAGCTATTATTAATACGGGAAATAGAACATATTTTCTAAGAAAAGATTGAGTTACTAATATTAAACCTCTTATTGCTTGAGTAAATAGAAAGCTATCCCAAGCCTCTGATATTGCTATTCGTTCATTTTCCTCTTCTTTCTCTTTGTTTGTTTTCTCATTTTCTTTTGTATGTTCTTGCTCAAAATAATAAATTTGAGATTCTGAGGTTCTCCCTAACCAATTCCTAATTTTAAATATATCAAAAAACGAAAAAAAAAATGTTTTGTCTATTCGATCCAAAAAAAGTGGAGAATGCGCATTTGCTTGAAATATTTTCAAGATAATTGTTTTACGTCTTTGAGCACGCATAGATCCTTTGATTATACCACGGCGAAAATCCGATTGTTGTGAGTAACGTATCAAAGCCACCTCGTCTTCTTCATCACTAGTATTACTAGTAGTATTATTAGGAGTACTCGAATTAGTACTCTGATCGTTATCAGTATAAATTATTATGCGTTTCCCTTTTCTTGACCGAATTTCGGGATCTTCCGTCGATTCTTCTTCATCTTCTTCTTCCAAATCATCTGTTAATTTGTATGACCATCTAGAGACCTTTTTACTAATTTCTTCCATTCCAATAGAATTTTTTCTAATTTTTATTAGATCATTTGGATCAGTTGTAATTATATCGAATAAAAATTTCAAAGATTTTTTTTTACTTTCTGAATCTATTCCTTGCGCACGTTCAAAATAAAATTTTTCAATTGAGGTTAAGGAATTCTCAATAGGATTCGATAAAAATTTCTCATCAGAATAAAACCTATTCTTTTTATGTTCAAATGTTTGAGAATTTTTAGGAAATAGACCATGAATTTTATTTATCCACAATATTTCTAAGGAATCCACTCTTGAAGTTATTAAATCAGTCATGATTTCATCTGAATCTACATTTTTTATTGTTCCGCGATAAGGTCCATTCAAAAAGGGATCATACATTTTGGGTAAATATTCTTGTTCATGCTCATCATCACATAATCTGGTTCTTTTTTCTAGTATATTTAAAGCAAAAGATCCTTTCTCTTTTTCTAAATTTTGTATTCTACTTACAAATTCGTTCCTTAAGTTGTATTTTTTTTGTTCATTATTAAAAATCCAATAATTATATAGGTCTTCGTGGTATAGTTTTTCTGTCGTGTAGAAAGAAATTTTTCGCTCTATCATTTCTGAAAAGGTTGATAAACTTGGCGGATATGTAAAAGAGATTAGATTTTTTCCTTTATTTGGGCATATATAAAAAAAATATTGTGCCATTTCATTTCGTATAGCATTTTCAAACCTATCATTTTTTAAATATCTCAATGGGCGGTTCCATCGTTTATAATCGAAAAGAAAAGTTACAATAGGTTTTTCAAACCAAAAATAAGTTTTCTCTTCTTTAAGTTTTCCCAATTCCCAATTATCTTGATGGATATCAAGATAAGAATCTTCGTAAACCGGGCTATCTTTGTCTTCTTTAGTGGATCCCTCTTGTTCCTGTTTCGTCTTCTTCGTTTCGTAAGTTGTTTCTAGATCGCTTTCTTCCCTTTCTGAGGTTTCTTTCAGTTTCTTAGTACCAATAGGCGATGGCATTCTGCCTAAATAGTAGACACAGGTGATAAATAAGAGAATACTAAAGATTCTAGCCATAGAATTTCTCAATTCTGACACAAGGTACTTATTAGATCGAATCAAATGATTTTGCCGTATCCAGAATAATACCAATCCAACCCATTTCATGAATAAAATGTGACCAATTAACCAACCAACAAAACTACTTGTTACAAATAACATCTTGTTGTTGCATCGAAACATATAAATGTTGACTAATCTGGCTAACGTTGAACTTGGTAAAATGAAATGGTTGAATAATTGAAAAATGAGATTATTCAGGAATACACATTGAATGCTGAGATTACGCATGGAATTTCTGGTAGTAGATCCATAATCAAAAAAGTTTTTGTTATTGTTCCAGAAGAAATGAAACAAAAGATACGGTAGAACTAGGACAGTTATTGTATGAGGTCTACCCAATGCTAGATGCAGAGGCGCATAATAGATCGATATGAACATCAT